AGGCATTTTCTTTTATGGTTCATATTCCGGATTGGGTTCGTCCTTGTAGTAATCGGATGAATTTCGTTATAGACATGAAAGCGTAAGAACTCGACGGGGCCTATCACTTATTTCTTTGTCTGATTCGAGGGGTAGGGCCCCGTTGAGTTCTTAATAATCATAATATTCTGTTTTGTTCGTATATGTATAAACGACAAAATAGATCACTTTTCCGATGCTTCAAAAAATTCCATTTCATTTTTTTCTGATGATTTTTTTTTTAATTAACTTGCTTAATTGATTTAGAACATTTGTTCCCCGATAGTATCTATCGATACTTTCAAAGTTAGAAGAAAGTAAGCAATCACTCAATTTCTTTTTCCTGGATCACAGAATCACAATTCATGTATATATAGATTTCTTTCGATCAGATATTAAGAAATACAAAAAAAAAGTTCTGATAAGCCTGGAAAAAATCTAAACTAAGAATATAAGAATAGGAATCTTTGACGAATGGAATCAAAAACCATTATTATTTCGATTTCGACACCAGAAAGGGATGTGGAAAATTCCCTTTCTGGTGTCGAGGGCTAGGACGACGAATAATACCTTTTAGAATCCCTTGTTACCCTCATTTCTCCTTCCTTTCTTTATCTTCTCCGCTTACTTTTTTACTTTTATCTTATTTTAGTATCTTGTTCTAGTCGAATTTGATTCTATTAGAATAGAAAACTATTGACACATTCTAGGATATTTAAATCTGACAATAGTAACATAGTCACACCCCTCCAATCTCCAATTTGGATTGAAAAACCAACGAAGGGGTAAAATAAAATACCCGTCTTCACAATGTTGCTAAATCCACGGATCTAGAAATTCATTTCGGACAATTGAACCTTCTCAAACTGTTTCTTTTTAAGAACCAAAAAGATTTGTGCCAAAACAACAGATGCCAAAAAGACCAAAAGGCCTTGGACACGTAATGGGTCTTGAAGTACTATTTCTGCATCTCCCTGCCCAAATCCACCCACATTAGGATTACTTGTTAATGGTTGATCAAGTTTGATAGATTCGCCCTCTGAAACACGAAGTTCTGGTCCTGGGGGGATAATATCAACCACTTCACGTCCGTCCGATGCATTGGCTATGGTTATTTCGTACCCCCCTTTTTCTTTTCGTATGATTTTGCTTACTATACCTGCCGCTGTAGCATTATAAACTGTATTGTTACTTTTGGTCCCGTCGGGATAAATCTGACCCCTTCCCCTGTTACCACCTACGTATATTGGATATTTTAAGAAGTGAATATCTTTATTAGTCGCGGGGTCCGGGGAAAGAATAGGAAAAGTGATTTCACTATATTTCTGCCCAGGCACTGGCCCTATCACAAGAATATTTTTTTTAGTGGGACGGTAGTTCTGAAAAGACAGATTGCCTATCTTTTCTTTCATCTCGGGCGAAATACGATCAGGGGGGGCTAATTCAAACCCCTCTGGTAAAATAAGAACGGCCCCTACATTCAAAGCCCCCTTTTTACCATTAGCAAGAACTTGTTTCAGTTGCATATCATAAGGAATTCTAACAACTGCTTCAAATACAGTATCAGGAAGTATGGCCTGTGGAACCTCAATATCCACAGGCTTATTAGCTAAATGGCAATTGGCACATACAATACGACCAGTTGCTTCTCGTGGATTTTCAAAACCCTGCTGCGCAAAAATGGGATACGCATTTGAAATGGATGCCCGAGTTATTATATATATCATGAACGATACGGAAATGAATCGAGTAATCTCTTCCTTTATCGAAGAAAGGGTATTTCTAATTTGCATGGTCCAATCGTTGATGCCGAAAATTTCTACAATAAAATTGGGTGGGTCACTAGTATAGTTCCCCATCCACGATTCTGCTATTTACTGAAATAATTTTACTGGAATATCAGATTACTGGAATATAGGAGTAATCCTCTCGATGGGTAGAAAGAGTAAGGTAAAAGGGAAGTACGACTTTGAATGTTTTGCTTATGTACAAAGTCTGAAACATTCTAATTGGATCAGTGAATCGTTTTTCAGTCATTCATTGAATGATAAATCACTACAAGTGACGGAGATACACGATTTAAATAACGAAAAATCCAATATTTCAAAATTGTATCTAAAATGACTGGAAAAGTGGAAACAAGACCAGATATAATTTGATCATTATGAGCAAATCCAAAATCGTTGTAGACATAGCCAATCATTAGTTCCCAACCGTGGGGCGAATGGAATCCGATACATAAATCAGTTACTAAAAGAATCGAAAAGGCTTTTATTGTGTCGCTTAAATTATATAGGAATTCTTGAACCCAAGAGTTAAGAATAACAAGTTCCTCATTACCCAGAATAGAATAACCGCTTAGAATAACGAAACAGATTATATTTGTCGAGAAGTGCAAAATCGTATGGATATGATCCTCGTCGTGCATCTTGATCAATTGGATTGTTTCTTTGTGGAGCCCTATACGAAGCTTTTGTAGATACCTTTCCGGGAATTCCTTTATCATTTCGTCCAAGAGGAATAGTTCCTCTAATTCTATGAATTTTTCTAGAATACTCTTTTCTTGAATATCATTCAAGAAAGTTTCGGATTGCCTAGTATTCCACCAATTAGTAATCCAAGATTCCAGACTTTTATTAAATGAGAGAGAAATCCACCAGGGCAAGAATACTAAAAATACTATAGATGAGAGATATCTAATGGGAATGGGTGCGTTCTTTTTTGTCATTTTTTCATCTGTGAATTGTTACTGAAACCACCTCATTTGTTGACTCTATTCGATCTAATATTTCGATCCAAGCATGAGTTCTATTATAAGGTATCGCGCCTATGAATCGAGTCTCGGTTTTTTTGATTCAGCAGTTAGTCCTTGAATCTAGTGTAGAAAAAATCCAAAAATAGAAGAAGAATCCATTTCGAATTCAAATGAAGAAATAATCCAAAAATTTGGTTTCCAGATATCTCAATTGATCAAATATTCGAAGCAATCCCCCCCCCTTTTTTCGATGAATGCCCAAAAGATTCAAATTCAAATAATGAATATTATTCGGATTTCGAAATGAAAGAACTTCCTTCCTAGTAAGAATTAAAATAGAAAATATTTCGAAAAAAAAAAATTCGCAGGCTGTCCAGAGCATAATCCATGAATATTTGAAGGAATATTTGAGAGAATTTTCTGAAGAATATTGTGATAATCAAAAACGAGTGGCAAAAAAAGAAAGAAAAGTTCTCATTCTAAGAGATCCAATTGTTTGGTCATTAAGAAAGACAAAAGAAAGGATAAAAAGGGTCCATTACCAAAAGAAAATAGAGATAATTTCCAAGATATGATCTATCCATATCTAACGTATGAATTCAAAATATTGAAAATAAAAAAAAAAAAAGCTAAATTTTTTATTCCGAAAAGTTTTGATATATGAGATCAATCTATTATTTCGATTTGTTACTTCTTTTGTTACTGAATTGAATTGAGTGGGGATTTCCATACGCAAAAAAAACCATTTTTTTACAGACAAAAAAGGTTTCGTTTTATGTTATGGCTGTTCCATACACGTTTGCCTTGCTTTGGCCCCACTGGACATTCTGAAGAAACTTCAATTAAGTAAGTTATGCTATAGAAAAAAAGGATTCTTGGGTTTGTTCCTCCGGCTAAGAAAGCATTTACTCTTCAGTTCATTTTTCAAAAAACTTCAATTGGTACGCGCAAGAAATAGGCTAATTCCGCAGCCTTTTGCTCAATTTCTCGCGGAGTCAAATTCTCATCAGTACGAGTCAACGGAATAGCCCCCAGGCCTCTAATTTCCATATAAAGGACACGACGAGCATAAATACCCTCTTTCACTTCTATTCTGATGGACTGAATATCTTTCATAAGGAATCGTAGAAAGATGCGGCGATTTTTTCCAGGAAATCCCCAACGAAAAATACACACTATTCCTTCTTTTCGATCAAATCGATCATAACCGCTACCGACATTCCATGTAATTGTGCACCACAAATAGGAACTAACAAAGAGACCCGCGATCCCATAGAAAGACATCACGATCCCTTGTGGGAAAAAACGGATTTGCTGAGACGGAAATAAAGATATCAAATTCCTATCAAGATAACTAGAAATTCCAACCAATAAGAATCCTAATGAACCTAAAAAAAGGATAAAGGCCCAGCAGAAATTACTTGTTTTGCGAGATCCTGCTATAAATTCTATCCATATATATTCTGATCGCCAACTCATACATACTAGACCCAGTTGCATTTTCTTGGAATTGAGGGAATAACCAAAATCAATTTGACTTTACTTTTTTTTTTTGTTTCCGAAGTAACTTTCATCAACTAGTACTATTCTGATGTGAACTTTTAGCAGTAATTCATCAAATTAGTTAGATATAATAAAATAAGAACATCCCCTTCATAGGATTCCCTATAGATAGATATAGATTAGATAGCTACATACATATAGATACATTGACTAAAATTTCAGACATGAGCTCGGATACTGGCCTATTTTTGAAAATAGATAGAATTCATTTACCCATATATCATGTTTATGCATGCATAAGAGCTCTTTCATTTATGTTCGCAGAAAGCCGCCTGTTATTTCTTATTGTTATACAATACTCTACTAAATGGATATCCGTGCCGTGTTTGCTAAGTCTTGAAAAAAAACTAGAGGAGATTTGACCCCATCGGATTTACAAAATCTTATTTTTTTGAACATGAAGAGATAAAGAAGCCATTGCAATTGCCGGAAATACTAGGCCCACTAACGGCACAAAAATAGAGGGTAAGTTATTGAGAATTGTCATAGAATGGGTACCTCGATTTCATATTTGTACCTCTTATTATTATAAAGATATCTTATAATAATTAGAATTCATATTAGAATTCGTATAGAAGTATACTAAGTATATATACTAAGTATATCTAAGTGAGTCTATAGAATAAGTGCAAGGAATGTAGAACTAAATAAACGGACTTATTCA